CTCGGCCATCTCTCCTACATAATGATTAGGATAATGATTATGGCCCCGAAAGCGAGTGAATCGCGAGTCAATCCCGATTTGAGAATGAAGATAACTGTCAATGCAATTATTGATGTAATTATTCCAACTATATTTAGTATCATACATATTAGATTAGATGTTGGATAGGTACATACAATTAATTCTAACTATAAAAAATAGAATAGAAAAATAGAAAACTGTTAGTCAAATAAAGACCTTTCCTTCGGGGCTGGGGGATAAAGAGAATTTTTTTTTGTTTTGTTTTTCTTGTTTTTGTGAAAAACTTTTTCTTAAAAACAATAAAGATATATCTATTTACTATTTATGTTTGCTGTTTGCGAAGATGACGTTCCCGTCTTTTTCTGATATCTATACCGGCTTAAATCACGGGATTGGAACGACTCGAACACTCGGTCTATCTTTTTTATGAGTTAAGTCTGTTTTTATGTTATTTCGTTTTTATGTTATTTCGTATTGTATAATTACTTTTTTTGTAGGATCGTTTTCTCACGAGAGGTAATTAAAAGAAATTATAAAATGGATTGCTACCTATGCCTAGATCCCGGATAACTGGAAATTTGATTGATAAGACCTTTTCAATTGTAGCCAATATCTTATTACGAATAATTCCGACAACTTCAGGAGAAAAAGAGGCATTTACTTATTACAGAGATGGTGTGATTTGATTTTTTTTTATTTACCGCTTCGAGTCTTATGAGAAAGACACATTAGCCGGGATAGAAAGATTTGAAAAAACTCTACGTTTGTTGAAGGTGAAGTTTCTAAAAAAAAAAAATTCCTTCTGTCGTGTATCCCCGATTAATGCAGCCTCAGATGTTTCAATTGTCGATTCTAGCATTGAGCGAAAAGGTTACACCTATGGCTATGGGTTATGTATTGCAGGTTAACCCTGCTCCACTAGTACCACTAGGCGGCATAGAGGAAGAAGCACTACGCTTAGGAATCAACAAGACGAAAACTTTGCTATAAATTTCCCCCTTTCCTTATTGGGATCGGGACTAAGAAGAATGGTTGGGACAACAAATATCCATCTCATTCGTACTTTGGATACCCATATAACCATCGAAGACTGTTGAAGTGACGAATTCCTAGAAATTAAGGGACGTTGAGGACAAAGAAATTGTTGGAGTTAACGTAACATTTTTATATTTTTATCTAGTACCAACATCTTTGATGTTAAGAAACGATCTTTTGCAGGAAGGTTGGCTAGAGATTTCTTGTAAAAACACTAGCCCCGCTCAGTTCATAATGAGAATATTTCACTCCTTTTTGATTCTATGTATTAGGCTTATTATGCACATAAGGGAGGAGCCGTATGAGATGAAAACCTCACGTACGGTTCTGGAACGGAGATTCTTTGAATCGAATAACGACCGTAACGGATGTCTGCTCAATCCGAAGGAAATTATGCGGAAGCTTTACAGAATTATTATGAAGCTATGCGACTAGAAATTGATCCCTATGATAGAAGTTATATACTCTATAATATAGGCCTTATTCACACAAGTAATGGAGAACACACAAAAGCTTTGGAATATTATTTTCGGGCATTAGAACGAAACCCTTTCTTACCACAAGCTTTTAATAATATGGCCGTAATCTGTCATTACGTGCGACTATCTACACTATAGAAAGAAAAAGGAAAGAGCAAAATAGAAAATCTACTAGTAAAAATAGTAAAAAAAAAAAAAAAATAGGCTTTCTACATATGGCATCGTCCAAAACAACGATTTTTATCAGCTGTAGCAAAGAAAGAAACTTCATAGAAATCGAAATATGAAAAAAAAATATGCCTAGATACTTTATTCTATGGATAAAGGATCTAATTGATAGAGGAAGCGCCGTAAAGAGCAATTAGCGAAATTGTTGCCGATACAATAAGAACTAAGAACTGCTTACTTAATGTCATAATATGAGACAAAAGCTAGGAATCCACTTATGTAATGGAGTCGACCCCCTAAAGTATTGAGCAGCGGTGTAGCATCAGATCCCAAAGATAGTAAGCCTTTTCTTTCTTATGAGAGAAGGTCTTTTTCAAAGATTCTATATATCTATATAAATATAAATTTATATATGAAACCGAGATAGTTACCTTTCAGAAAATTGTAATGATAGTAGAACACCTACGCTTTATTCTTTTGAAGGTGGGAGAAAAGATAAAACAAAACGGATTATTAATAAAATCAAACTTCAAGGTTGAAACTCATGTAATTAACCTCTTTTGATTAACTCGAGAAAAACGGGACATCAAAAGAATTGACTGTCGAGCCGTATGAGTTAGGAAACTCTCAAGTACGGTTCTAAGGGAAGGAATTTACTCGCCTATTCCGACCGAGGAGAACAGGCCATTCGGCAGGGAGATTCTGAAATTGCGGAGGCTTGGTTCGACCAAGCCGCGGAGTATTGGAAACAAGCTATAGCGCTCACTCCTGGAAATTATATTGAAGCGCAGAATTGG